ATCATTACATGTATGATACTCAATTTAGTTGGAATAATCACATTACTAATTGTATTGATAGTTATCTTCGTTTTGAAATCGGTATTAGTATTACTAGTTACATTTCGGGTGATATTGTCAATTACAGCGATGGTTACATTTATAGTTTCATTTGTACTGAAAGTGTAAGTAGTAATGAAAATGGTAGTTCTAGTATAAGAACTAGTAGTAATGGCAGCGATTTCAATATGAGAGAAAATTCTAACGATTCTGATATAAATAAAAAATACAGACATTTATGGGTTCAATGCGAAAATTGTTATGGATTAAATTATAAAAAATTTTTTAGGTCAAAAATGAATATTTGTGAACAGTGTGGATATCATTTGAAAATGAGTAGTTCAGATAGAATCGAAGTTTCGATTGATCCGGATACTTGGGATCCTATGGATGAAGATATGGTCTCTATAGACCCCATAGAATTTCATTCAGAGGAGGAACCATATAGAGATCGTATTGATTCTTATCAAAGAAAGACAGGTTTAACTGAAGCTATTCAAACAGGCATAGGTCAACTAAATGGTATTCCTATAGCAATTGGGGTTATGGATTTTCAGTTTATGGGAGGTAGTATGGGATCCGTAGTAGGCGAGAAAATCACCCGTTTGATCGAGTATGCTACTAATGAATCTCTACCTGTCATTATTGTGTGTGCTTCTGGGGGAGCGCGCATGCAAGAAGGAAGTTTGAGCTTGATGCAAATGGCTAAAATATCTTCTGTTTCATATGATTATCAATCAAATAAAAAGTTATTCTATGTATCAATTCTTACATCTCCTACAACTGGTGGAGTGACAGCAAGTTTTGGTATGTTGGGAGATGTCATTATTGCTGAACCTAATGCCTACATTGCATTTGCGGGTAAAAGAGTAATTGAACAAACATTGAATAAGACAGTGCCTGATGGTTTACAATCGGCTGAATATTTATTCCATAAGGGCTTATTCGATCCAATTGTACCACGTAATCCTTTAAAAGGCGTTCTGAGTGAGTTATTTCAACTTCACGGTTTCCTTCCTTTGAATCAAAATAAAAAAGAAAATTAAAATAGAGCACTAGACCCAGTTATTTGTAGCTAACAAGTCTTTCGTTCATCGTAATCAAAAAAACTAAGAAAAATGGTGATTTCCTTGGTAACATAAGTTCCATTTGTGGGAAGAGTCAGAAGGTGGAATTACTTTTTCTTTTTCCCTCTAGATCCATTTTTATCTTACTTCTATTCATGATTAGTACCAATCATTCTATCAACAGGATAAAAGGGTGAATTTTTTTCTTCCTGAGCAATTGAATTGGGAAAAAGAAAAATACAAATTTTCTCTCACTTTCTTAGGTATTAATACATTCTTAGGTAGCAATACAGACAATAATAAAAAATAGAAAATATAGAAATAAAATAGAAAAATATAGAAAGAAGAAATATAGAATAGAGATGATTTCTATATCTACCGAGAACCCCATTTTTACTATGAATCCCTGTTTGTTGGATCAGGTTAGTTAGAGTTGTGAACTGATAAGAAACTCTTTTATATTCGTGTAAAAAGTAACTTAATTTAGTTTTATATTAGATCCCTTGCACTTATTAACTAGTTATTGTTATTTATAATAGATATAGTTATCATAAGACCTCTTTATAAGAGGTACAAATATTAAATCGAGGTACCCATTCTATGACAGATCTTAACTTCCCCTCTATTTTTGTGCCCTTAGTAGGCCTAGTATTTCCGGCAATTGCAATGGCTTCATTATCTCTTTATGTCCAAAAAAATAAGATTGTCTAGATACGATGGGAACAAATCTTATCAATTTATTTGAACACTGGCTAGATTATAATACAGATATTTATTTAGTGTAATATGGTACGATATGTGGCTCTTTCTGAACACAAATGTTGTTATCCACGTAGATAGATTATATCTGCTGCAAGTTAATGTATTTGACTAATTACTACTAATGCTTCGCATCAGAATAGTGCTAGTTGATGAGAGTTACTTCAGCATCAAGAAAAGTAAAGTCAAATTCCATTTGGATTATTTTATTCTCTCAATTCCAATCGAATACAACTGGATCTAGTATAGTATGAACTGGCGATCAGAACATATATGGATAGAACTTATAACGGGGTCTCGAAAAACAAGTAATTTTTGCTGGGCCTGTATCCTTTTTTTAGGTTCACTAGGATTCTTAGTGGTTGGAACTTCCAGTTATCTTGGTAGGAATCTGATATCTGTATTTCCATCTCAGCAAATCATTTTTTTTCCACAAGGTATTGTCATGTCTTTCTATGGGATTGCGGGACTATTCATTAGCTCCTATTTGTGGTGCACAATTTCGTGGAATGTAGGTAGCGGTTATGACCGATTCGATAGAAAAGAAGGAATAGTGTGTATTTTTCGTTGGGGATTTCCTGGAATAAATCGCCGCATCTTCCTTCGCTTCCTTATGCGAGATATCCAATCAATCAGAATGCAGGTTAAAGAGGGTCTTTATCCTCGTCGTGTCCTTTATATGGAAATCAGAGGCCAAGGAGCCATTCCCTTGACTCGTACTGATGAGAATTTTACTCCACGAGAAATTGAACAAAAAGCTGCTGAATTGGCCTATTTCTTGCGTGTACCGATTGAAGGAAAAAGAAACTGAAAAATAACTGTATTTCTCAGTATGAGGGAAAAACTTGCTAACCCCCTTTTATTTACTACAACTGAAGTTTCTTCAGAATGCTCATTCGAGTAAATTAAATTCTATTTTATGTTGCTGTTCTGTTGGCGCGTAGCGCCCCCTAGAATAAAACAAAAGCGGAGAACCCATATGGGTAACTATAATGAAATTAACTATAAAAAAAAAAGAAAATATTCTTAAAAAGAATAAGTTATTTGTATACCAAACCTATTTTGTATATGTACAGAGCCCAACTCCATTCTTTAAATATATCCGAAATTTATTTCGTAATAATAAATTCGTCTTTTTAGGTTCAAGATTTGGAATTGATACCCTATTTCCGGAATGTGTTTAGGCGGTGAAAGTTAAACATTTCGAAAAAATTCATTGATCGGGGGACTCGTCTCGAAATCTAAATAATATTTCTTTCGTTACTTGAAGTATATTTCTTTCGTTACTTGAAGTAGTTTTTGAGTATTCATCAAAAGAAAAAGGAAAAAATGAAGATGAAATTGGTTCGAATTTGCCCAATTGAAATATCTGGAAATACTATTTTCTTTTCTTATTTTTTTTTCATACGAATCCAAAAGGAGTTTTATTCTATTTTTCTATTCTTTATAGATCCAAGGATTCCATTTTTACACAAAAATGAGAATAGATCCATAGGCTCGATACTTTGTTATATAACTCGTTCTTTAGAAAAATATCAGATAGAGTCAACGATTGAAGTAAGTTCATTACCAATTAATTCCCAGATAAAAAATGAAAAAAAAGAAAGCATTGATTTCCATACCATATCTTGTATCTATAGTATTTTTGCCCTGGTGGGTCTCTCTCTCATTTAATAAAAGTCTGGAACCTTGGATTACTAACTGGTGGAATAGCGGGCAATCCGAAACCTTTTTGAATGATATTCAAGAGAAAAACGTTCTAGAAAGATTCATAGAACTAGAAGAACTATTCCTCTTGGACGAAATGATAAAAGAAAACCCAGAGACACATATACAAAAGTTTCGTATAGAAATACACAAGCAAACAATACAATTGATCAAAACACACAATGAATATAATCTCCATATCATTTTGCATTTCTCCACAAATATAATCTGTTTTGTTATTCTAAGTGGTTATTTTTTTCTGAGTAATGAAGAACTTATCATTCTTAATTCTTGGATTCAGGAATTATTGTATAACTTAAGTGACACAATAAAGGCTTTTTCAATTCTTTTAATCACTGATTTATGGATCGGATTTCACTCCACCCATGGTTGGGAACTAATGATTGGTTCGGTCTACAACGATTTTGGATTGGCTCATAACGATCAAATTGTATCTGGTCTTGTTTCCACTTTTCCAGTTATTCTAGATACAATTGTGAAATATTGGATTTTCCATTATTTAAATCGTGTATCTCCTTCACTTGTAATTATTTATCATTCAATGAATGAATGAAGAACTCATTTGATCTCTCGATATCAATCAAATCATAACATAATCTTTTTTCGTGTATAAAAAAAGCATTTTCAATCTTACTTATTCTTTATATTTCTTTTCTACCTGTTAAAGGTATTCATCCTATCCTATATATACTATATTCCACTACAATTATTCCAGTATAATAGCAGATTCGTGGGTAGGGAACTATATTAGCTACCTATCTAATTTATTGTAGAAATTCCGTGATCAATGATTGTACCATGCAAAATAGAAATACTTTTTGGGGGGTAAAGGAACAGATAACTCGATCCATCTTTGTATCGATCATGATATATGTAATAACTCGGGCATCTATTTCAAATGCATATCCCATTTTTGCACAACAGGGTTATGAAAATCCACGAGAAGCAACTGGACGAATTGTATGTGCCAATTGCCATTTAGCTAGTAAGCCCGTGGATATTGAAGTTCCCCAAGCTGTGCTTCCTGATACTGTATTTGAAGCAGTTGTTCGAATCCCTTATGATATGCAACTGAAACAAGTTCTTGCTAATGGTAAAAAAGGAGCTTTGAATGTGGGGGCTGTTCTTATTTTACCCGAAGGATTCGAATTAGCCCCTCCCGATCGCATTTCTCCTGAGGTGAAAGAAAAGATGGGAAATCTTTCTTTTCAGAATTATCGTCCCAATAAAAAAAATATTCTTGTGATAGGTCCCGCTCCTGGTCAGAAATATAGTGAAATCGTCTTTCCTATTCTTTCCCCCGACCCTGCTACGAAAAAAGACGTTCACTTTTTAAAATATCCTATATATGTAGGTGGGAACAGAGGAAGGGGACAGATTTATCCTGATGGAAGCAAAAGTAACAAT